ATGCGTTGACTCTTTTCTACAAATCACAAAGATATTGGAACTCTTTATATTTTGTTCGGGATATGATCTGGCTTAGTTGGAACCGCCCTAAGACTTCTTATTCGTGCTGAGCTTGGACAGCCAGGTGCGTTGCTAGGGGACGACCAGTTATATAACGTAATTGTTACAGCTCATGCTTTTGTTATAATTTTTTTTCTAGTTATGCCAATGATAATTGGCGGGTTCGGTAACTGGCTTGTTCCTTTAATACTTGGAGCTCCAGATATGGCTTTTCCACGATTGAATAATATGAGGTTTTGACTTCTACCTCCTGCTCTTCTACTTCTCCTTTCTTCAGCTGCTGTAGAAAGAGGGGTAGGGACTGGGTGGACCGTGTATCCTCCATTAGCTGGGAATATTGCGCATGCGGGGGGCTCTGTTGATCTCGCAATTTTCTCTCTGCATTTAGCTGGTGTTTCTTCAATTTTAGGGGCAGTAAATTTTATTACTACGATTATTAACATACGATGACGAGGAATGCAGTTTGAACGTCTTCCTTTATTTGTATGATCAGTAAAGATTACAGCTATTTTGTTACTACTTTCGCTTCCTGTGCTAGCAGGGGCCATTACTATGTTGTTAACTGATCGAAATTTTAACACTGCATTTTTTGACCCAGCAGGAGGTGGAGATCCTATCTTGTATCAACATTTGTTTTGATTTTTTGGGCATCCTGAGGTTTATATTTTAATTCTCCCTGGATTTGGGATGATTTCGCATATTGTGAGTCACTATTCGTCAAAAAAAGAAACCTTTGGAACCTTAGGGATGATTTATGCTATGTTAGCTATTGGTGTCTTAGGGTTTATTGTTTGGGCTCATCATATATTTACAGTAGGGATGGACGTTGATACTCGTGCCTACTTTACTGCAGCCACCATAATTATTGCGGTTCCCACTGGAATCAAGATTTTTAGTTGACTCGCAACTATTCACGGAGCTAAAGTCAAATACGAAGCTCCAATGCTTTGAGCTTTAGGATTTATTTTCCTTTTTACTGTGGGGGGATTAACTGGAATTGTTTTATCTAATTCTTCTTTAGATATTATACTTCATGATACTTATTATGTTGTTGCACATTTCCATTATGTTCTTTCTATGGGTGCTGTATTTGCTTTATTTGGGGCATTCAACTACTGATTCCCTTTGCTGAGGGGTGTTACGCTTCATTCCCGATGGGCTAAAGCACATTTTTATATTATATTTATTGGGGTAAATGTTACTTTCTTCCCACAGCATTTTTTAGGTTTAGCAGGAATACCTCGTCGATATTCTGATTATCCAGATTGCTACACTAAGTGAAACGTAATTTCTTCTATGGGGTCAATGATTTCTTTTGTTGCTGTTTTATACTTCATGGTTATTGTTTGAGAGGCACTCATTTCACAACGAAGTGTTGTTTGGAGAATGCACTTGAGAACAGCATTAGAATGAGATAATACTCTCCCTTCAGATTTCCATAATGCCCCAGAAACGGGGGCTTTAGTAAGTTAATCCCTAATTAGTAACATAAAATATAATTTAAGATATGAGCTTTTGAGGTCAATTAGGGTTCCAAGATGCGGCTTCGCCTCTAATAGAGGAATTAATTTTTTTTCACGATCATGCTATAATAATTTTAGTAATAATTATTACTTTAGTCGGATATGCTGCCTTTTCTTTAATAATTAATAACTTAACTTGTCGTTCCTTAGTAGAAGGGCAAGAAATTGAGACTATTTGGACAATTGTTCCAGCCATTATTTTAGTTTTTCTAGCTCTTCCGTCTCTTCGTCTTCTGTACTTACTAGATGAAGTTGGGGATTGTAGTTTAACCTTAAAAAGAATTGGGCATCAATGATATTGAAGCTATGAATATTCAGATTTTTTAAGGATTGAATTTGATTCTTATATACTTCCTACTGAAGAACTCACAGATGGTGACTTTCGGCTGCTAGAAGTGGATCACCGAATTGTTTTACCCACGGAAACCGATATTCGAGTACTTGTAACATCAGCTGATGTAATTCACTCTTGAACAGTTCCTTCTCTGGGTGTTAAGGCAGATGCAGTTCCTGGACGATTAAACCAGCTAAGGTTTTTTATTAAGCATGCGGGGGTTTTTTATGGCCAGTGTTCAGAAATTTGTGGAGCAAATCATTCTTTTATGCCTATTGTGGTGGAAGCTGTTCCTCTAAAGGAATTTATGAGATGAATTGTCCATGCTTCTGAGGAATAACATTTTTTTAGTTACTCGCCCTGGGGGTCTTTTGTCTTGAAAACAAAATAGGAGTGTTCGAATCACTTAGTGACTTAAAGTATAACTTTAGTAGGATATGGGATCTTTTTTAGTAGTAGCGAGATTATTTAGGTTTTTTATGGCATTATTATCACTCGCTTTTCGTTATAAACACCTTTTAAGAGTGCTGTTAAGTTTAGAGGCCATTACTATAAGTCTTTTTATTCTTTTATTTTCTCTTTCTAGAATTTCTATGAGAGGAGAAGCAGCTCTTGTTTTTATTGGATTGGGAGCTTGCGAAGCGAGACTTGGGCTCAGAGTGCTAGTTTCGATAATTCGGGCTCAGGGAAATGATTACGTCTCAAGGTTTTCCACTCAAAAATGTTAAGTTTAGTGTTTCTAGGAGCAGCTTTATTTTTCCCGTTAAAAGGTAATATAAGTTGGTATCAAAAAATTTGAAGAATAAGGTTAGCTTGTATGTTATCTTTTCTTCATCTATACCAAGCAACCTGGGGATTCCAACTTCAAAGAGCTATTTTTTTAAGGGACTCAATATCCGTAGTTCTTATTTCTTTGACTCTGTGGATTACTTTAATGATATTTATTGCTAGTCAAAATTCAGTTAAAGTTGTTAAAAATAGCTTTTCTTTATTTTCTGTTTTTGTTTTATTTTTGAACTTAATTTTGATTGTTAGATTTTCAATGAGCAGAGCTTTACTTTTCTATTTTATATTCGAAGCTTCTTTAATTCCCACTCTATTGTTAATTTTGGGGTGGGGCTATCAACCCGAACGACTTCAAGCCGGGATATATATAATGGTTTATACAGTTGCAGCTTCTCTCCCACTTTTATTAATGATTCTTTGAACTACAGCAGAACTTAGATCTTCAAATATAATATTTATTTCTCTTCTACATAAAAAATTAAGATTAACAGAATGAGGTTGAATTTTTCTAACTTTTTTAGTCCTTACTGCTTTCTTAGTTAAACTTCCCATATTTTCTGTGCATCTTTGGCTACCGAAAGCACATGTAGAAGCCCCTGTAGCTGGCTCTATGGTACTTGCTGCCATTTTATTAAAGTTGGGGGGCTATGGAGTTTTACGATCTTATTTGTTTTTTAGCCTTTATTCTTACCCCTCTGTCATTTTTTTATTAATACTCAGCTTATGGGGAGGCATGATAACAGCCATTGTTTGTTTTCGGCAGATTGATCTAAAATCTTTAATTGCTTACTCTTCTATTGGGCATATGTCTTTAATGCTTGCAGGAGCCTTCTCCCTAACTACCTGAGGTTGAGGAGGTGCTTTAACATTAATACTAGCTCATGGATTCTGTTCTTCTGCTCTTTTTAGGCTGGCTAACTACCTCTATGAAAAAAGACAGACTCGAAGACTTTATGTTTCTAAGGGAATACTTATGTTACTCCCTTCTTTATCTTTATGGTGATTTCTCTTTTGTGTTTTAAATATGGCAGCCCCTCCAAGTATTAATTTACTAGGGGAAATCATAATTTTTCCTTCTGTTATTTTTAGATCCAAGTATTGTATTTTCCCTCTAGCAGCTATAAGGTTCCTTTCGGCTCTCTATAGAATATATCTTTACACTTGCAGCCAACATGGAGGTTCTCCTAAGTTTTTCAAACCCTTTAATCAGGTAAGAACCCCGACATATACAGCTCTTTTTTTACATTGAATTCCTGCAAATTTTCTGATTTTAAAGCCTGAATTGACATTTCTTTGGTATTAATTCTCAGGTTAGGTTAGTTTATACAAAACATTAGTTTGTGGCACTGAAAATGAGATTTTATTCTCACCTCACCATGTTTAAAACGCTAAAAGCATCTTCTGTTAGTTCCATATTTTTACTAAGCTACAGGGGAGTTCTTTTTCCTGTAACTTGTTATTTTATAATAAAAGATATTTCTATTTTATATGAGTGAACTATTTTAGACATAAGAACCTGCTGTATAAGAGCTATATTTATTTTAGATCCTCTTAGACTTAGTTTTAGTAACACTGTCTGCCTTATTTCGGGAGCTGTGATAGCTTTTTCTTCAAGATACATAGCTACTGATCCCTTCCTAAAACGATTTACTTGACTAGTCATATTATTTGTTCTGTCAATGAATTTTCTTGTTTTTATCCCCAGGCTTCCTGCTCTTTTGCTAGGATGAGATGGTTTAGGGATTGTATCCTTTGCTCTTGTTATCTATTATCAGAATATGAAATCCTTAGGAGCAGGCATGCTAACAGTTCTTGCTAATCGAGTCGGAGATGTAATAATTCTTCTCTCAATTGGTATATTAGTATTGACTGGATATTGAAGAATTATAATAACATGAGATTTTTATCTATCTTCATGACTTGCTTTTTGCATTATGATTGCCGGGATAACAAAAAGAGCTCAGATTCCTTTCTCAGCTTGGCTACCAGCAGCTATAGCCGCTCCTACTCCCGTTTCCGCTTTAGTCCACTCTTCTACTCTAGTTACAGCTGGGATTTTTCTCTTTATTCGATTTTATCCCTCATTAATTCAATGGGATTTTTTTAAACCTAGACTTTTGTTAATTTCTGTTTTGACTCTTTTAATGGCAGGGATCGGAGCTAACTACGAAAATGATTTAAAAAAGGTAATTGCTCTATCAACCTTAAGTCAATTAGGGGTTATAATAATAGCTTTGGCTATTGGGGCTCCTTTTTTGGCACTTTTCCATCTGTATACTCACGCTCTATTTAAAGCCCTTCTCTTTCTCTGTGCTGGTGCTGTAATTCATAGAAGACTAAATAATCAAGATCTTCGATTTAGTGGCTTGATGGGAAAACACTTACCCCTTACTATTACTTGTATAAATATTGCCAACTTGTCCCTTTGTGGAGCGCCGTTTTTAAGAGGATTTTATTCTAAAGATTTGATTCTGGAGCTTTCTTTAGCCGCTCCTACTAGGAGTTTTATAGTGGCCTTAATTTTCCTAGCAACAGGAATAACCTCTGCTTACTCACTCCGACTTTCCTTTTCAACTCTTTGGGGACCTAACCAAGGAACTCCCCTTCACGGTAAAATAGAAAGAGATCCCTATATCAATATGTCGACAATGCTTTTAGCTACTTGTGCAATTTTTGGGGGAGCCTTTTTTCAAAGGGTCTATACTCCTTTCAACCCAGATCCCTTTTTTCTCCCGCAATCCCATAAAAGCTTGACAATAGTCGTTATTTTGTTAGGGTTAGCTTTAGCTTTTCACTTATGGACTATGGATTTCAACTTCAAAAAGCAAAGAAAGACCAAAATCTTTTTTAACACAATATGACTTTTAACCCCGTTATCTTCTCAGCCTCTCACTAAGTTTTCCATGCTTCTAGGGACTAAAATAATGAAGTCTGTGGATCAGGGGTGACTTGAAATTGCTGGGGGTCAAGGAACTTTTAAAGTTATTTCTGAAGCCAGAAAAAAATCCCAAGACCTTCAAACTAGACTTTTCACATTCTTGGTACTTATATTTTTAATCGGAAGAATATCTATTTTTTTATTTATGTTTTCCTAAACATAAAATTTAAATCTATTTTAGTAGCTTACAGTTTAGAGCACGGCACTGAAGATGCCGGGGAGGCATAGTTTTGTCCTAGAATAACCATAAAACTATAATATAGGATAACAACCCATAAATAGTAACACGAAGAGAAGAAGGAGGTAAGGTATTATATATATATATATATATCACATAGACTTAGTAATACAGATAAGATTAATTACCCATACTCACGACAGCCCACGCACACCATATAATGTACATTTTTACATATATACATGATATATATATATATATATATATATATTACATATATATGTACGATATATATATATAACATGTATATATGTAAAAATGTACATTATATGGTGTGCGTGGGCTGTCGTGAGTATGGGTAATTAATCTTATCTGTATTACTAAGTCTATGTGTGCAAACACATACCAGGTTCTGCGCGTAATGACATCTGTATATTTGTTACATGTTTGATTTGTTATGGTTTACTTATTTTCACTCGTTATGGCCTTCCATTCTTCGAGTTTGCAACTCGATGTTTTCTAAATAAACTACAACGAGAACGATATGTGGCTTGGAGGCTGTATAATAAGCCTATTTTCTGAGTGCAAGTCAGATCTTTTATTTAAAGTACCGAGCCGGTAAAGAAGGACGTGGTTTACTAACGTCAGGTTTAGAGCTAAATGAGTAGTGGGCTCTACAATCTTCTAATTAACAGTTAGATGCCTCTGTTTTGGCTTTCATTTATTTTGAGCAAAATAGGTGTGCAAGACTTAGGGAATAATTTCCTATATCGGGCTTTGAAGGCCCACAGTTTTTTTAACTTAAAGTCTTTGTTTGAGTCCTATCTTCGGTGGGCTTAGCCCACTCTTTTAGGCTGAAAATCTAATGTGCGAAATAACACCTCGGAGACATGTTCTGAGAGGTTGGTCCCCGTAGGTAGATCTACAGTCTACTGCCTATAAGCTCGGCCATCAAAACGTTAATTACACAGAGAAAGTTACCTTTCAAGATACGAGCCGAAATCGCATGCAAATAATCGCTTCCTATGTGGGGTTTGACAGGGGGAAGTAGGGATCCCCTCCCTAGAAATCAAAATTCTTTGTGCTCACACACCGCTATCAATTTTTTAGGGGCGAATCCATGCGCCGTCTTTAGATTAAAAATCTAACACCTGAAAGCTCGGTCACCTAAAATGTGTTAAGTTAGTTTTGAAGATTTATTCAGGTTGAGCTGCCTAGATTTAGTTTAGAGAGAAGTGTTTAACACCCTCATCAGTAGATCGTTAAGTAGAGAAAGAGTCAAACTACATCAACGAAATGTCAGTATCAAGCAGCTGCTTCAAAGCCAAAATGGTGCCCTGTAGAGAAATGCTGGAATCATACTCGACCTAAGCAAATGAGAAGAAATGTCCTCCCAATAAGGACATGTAATCCGTGGAATCCTGTGGCCACAAAAAAGGTGGAGCCGTAGGCTCCGTCTGCGATTGTGAAAGAGGCTTCGATATATTCACCGGCTTGGAGAAATGTGAAATATACCCCCAACACTACCGTTGCGACTAATGCTTGTAGGCTCCCGGTTCGATCTCCCTCGATAAGGGCATGATGAGCTCAAGTAACTGTGACACCAGAGGCCAAAAGAACCCCAGTGTTTAAAAGTGGAATCTCAAAGGGATTAAGGGGAGTAATTCCTGCTGGGGGTCAACAAGCCCCTAGCTCTGGAGAAGGAGCTAATCTTCTATGAAAATAAGCTCAAAAGAATGCAAAAAAGAAACAAACTTCAGAGACAATAAAAAGAATTATTCCTCATCGGAGTCCTTTTGATACTTGTCTTGTGTGAAAGCCTTGGTAAGTTCCTTCCCGGATCACATCTCGTCATCATTGAACTATAGTTAGTGAAATGAGAAAAAGGCCTAGAATTATAGATAAATAAGAACCTCCGTGGAATCAGTTAGCTAATCCTAATGTTAGAAAAAGAGCACCCATTGAGCCGGTTAATGGCCAGGGACTAAATTCGACCAAGTGAAATGGATTTCGTGTCATAGCTGTAAAGGAATCTATATTCATTTTTGGGTTATGAGCCCAACAGCTTAATTTTTAGCTTACTTTACACCAGTTTTATGGCTAGAGTAGGACTTTAAAAGTCTAGAACAGAGTCTCAGAGAAGATGAGTGAGTGGGGCAAGAATAAAATACGAGAAGTAAAGGACGGTAAATACCCATCCAATTTGTTCGTAGGGGGCTTCTACCGGGCAAGCTCCGATTCAAGTTAGGATGAAAAAAATACCTACAAATCTTCAGAATAAAATTTGGTTTAAGGGGTAAAAGGCTGTTGATCGAGAGCGACCAGTGTGAGTGAGAGGAAGAATAAATAAAATAGCAATGGAAGAAACTAAGGCAATGACTCCCCCTAATTTGTTAGGAATAGACCGGAGAATAGCGTATGCAAATAAGAAATATCATTCCGGTTGAATGTGTACGGGCGTAACTAAAGGGTTTGCTGGGATGAAGTTTTCGGGGTCAGTGAGAAGTTGGGGCCCGAAGAGAACAAGAAGGCTCAATATTAGGATTATGATAACAAATCCCGTTAGATCTTTAAATCTGTAGTAAGAATGAAAAGGAACTTTTTCACCATCCCTGTTTAACCCCAGGGGGTTGTTGGACCCAGTTTCGTGAAGAAAAATTAAATGAAGCATAGTTATGGCTGTGATAATAAAAGGGAGTAAAAAATGAATTCTGTAGAATCGAGTTAGTGTGGCATTATCTACAGCAAAGCCTCCTCAGACTCACTCTACGAGTATTTTTCCGAGGTAGGGAACAGCTGAGAGTAAGTTAGTAATTACAGTTGCTCCTCAAAAGGATATTTGCCCTCATGGGAGCACATAGCCAAGGAAGGCAGTTCCCATAGTTAGAAATAGAAGTACAACCCCGATATTTCAAGTGTGTTGGTAAAGATAAGAGCCGTAGTACATACCGCGGCCGACATGGAAGTAAAGACAAATGAAAAATCAGGAGGCTCCGTTAGCATGCAGAGCCCGGAGAAGTCAGCCATAAGAAACATCTCGTGAAATATGTATTACTGATCTAAATGCAAGATCAATATGAGCTGTATAGTGCATAGCTAAGAAAAGGCCAGTTAAAATTTGGATTCCTAGGCACAGACCTAGGAGGGACCCGAAGTTTCACCACACAGAAAGGTTTGAAGGGGCAGGGAGATCTACTAGAGCTCCATTGGCCATCTTTAGGACAGGATGAATTTTTCGGATAGGGGTTCGCATAAGGTCTTATTAGTCTGTCTTGTATGGACGAAGTGTTCTGTGGTGGTAGTAGCAAATTTTTACAACCACAATTAAATTAATTAGTAAAATAAGCGCTAACCCGACTAAAACTGAAATAAAGAAAGGGGAAACTAGCTCAATCCCAAACGTTTTTAGGGCTATGAGACTTTCTTGAGTCCCGTTGGCTGGGGCCAGATTTCTCAGATCTGAAAAGGGGCTAAAAAAGATGATAACAGGTAAAAAAGCTTGAGCTCCCAAAAAGAATAGTAGAGGGCCAGCCCCTCCAAATAGAACGTTAGGTGAGAGTGTGGCGACATAGGCGAATATTACTAATAGTCCCCCGACATAAATAAGAAATAGGATATAGGCATACCAAGAAGAAAGATGGATAGCAGTTAAGATGCATAAGAATATTGTGGAGAATATAATAGACAGCCCCAATCTTAGTGGTTGTCTTATCAGGGGGAATAGAAATACGCTGCATAATCTCAATCTAAAAATAATTGCGACTGTCATTAATTTCAAAGCACAGCTGGTAGAGCCGATTTCTAGCTTCCAATGCTAGAGTTTTGTTTAAACTATGCTCTGGTTTAGAGTTATATCTGGAAAAATAGAGAAACCAGGACTAGAAGAAGGAAGGCTAGAGCAGCCGGAAGGAAGCCTTTCCAAGTAATTCCCATTAATAAATCATATCGGAATCGCGGATAGCTTGCCCGAATCCAAATAAATAGGAATGCAAAAAATACTACCTTTAGTATCATGATTAGATCTCTCCTAAGCATAAGTATTTCTGTTCCGCCAAAAAATAAGATGGAAGAAAAGAGACTTATTACTAGAATATTTGCATATTCTGCTAAGAAAATTAGAGCGAATCCCACGCTACCATATTCGATATTAAACCCAGAGACAAGCTCTGATTCCCCCTCGGCGAAATCAAAAGGGGCACGATTGGTCTCTGCAACACAGGTGACAAATCACAGGAGGGCTGCAGGAATCATTAAAAATGCTAGCCAAATAAATTCTTGTTTTTCTATAATTTCTGTAAAATTAAATCTCTTTACTAAAAATAGTGGAAAAAGGAGAATTAGGGCCATACTAATTTCATACGAAATAGTTTGGGCAATAGCTCGAAGACTTCCTAGCAAAGCATATTTGGAGTTTCTTGCTCACCCAGCAAGAAGTGTGCCGTATACATTTAAGGAAGATACGCAGAGAAAAAATAGAACACCCCATTTAAAGTAGGCAGCGGAAAAGACCCTGGGATATAATTGCCAGAGCAGTAGTGCCAAGATAAAGCTAAAAATTGGAGCGGCAAAATAGGGAGCGTAGTTCGCCATAGTTGGCTTAGCTACTTCTTTAGTTAAAAGCTTAGCTGCGTCAGCTAAAGGCTGCGGTAAGCCTGCTAAGCCTACTTTATTAGGTCCTTTACGAATTTGCATATAGCTAAGTTCTTTTCGTTCGAATAGAGTGAAGAAAGCAACAGCTAGTAAAATGCAAATATAAGTGAATAAAGAAGAAAAGAAAGAAAGATACATTATAAAAAGAAGAGCTTTCATCTTCATATTTAGGGCTTAAACCTAATGCACTTATTTGCTATTTTTATCATTAACTATATAAAAAGAAGAATTTTCATCTTCATGTTTAGGGCCTAAACCTAATGCACTTATTTGCTATTTTTATTGGATAATATTTAATTTGATTTTATATTTATTCTTTGTAAAAAAGTATTTTTTTAACCCGATCCTTTCGTACTAGGGTGAAATATTAAAAATTGAGGATAGAAACTGACCTGGCTCACGCCGGTCTGAACTCAGATCATGTAGAATTTTAATGGTCGAACAGACCAACCCTTAAAGACTTCTGCATCTTTAGGATATTCTAGTCCAACATCGAGGTCACAACCCCCCCTTTCGATTTGGTCTCTCAAGGGAGATTATGCTGTTATCCCTGCGGTAACTAGTTTTTTTAATCAGCTTTGCTGGATCAAAACGTATAGGTTTTAAATTGATTTATAAAGGAAGCTCTTTTTGTTCCTTGGTCGCCCCAACCAAAAAAGATTAACAGTTATATATTTGCTATAAAACATAAGTGTTTCTGTTTGTTTTTCAAGCTCGACAGGGTCTTCTTGTCCTTCAATAAGATCCAGGCCTCTTCACCTGGAAGTCAAGTTCTAAAAAATAAAAAGGAGACAGTGTTGCTCTCGTCAGACCATTCATACTAGCCTTCAATTATAAGGCAAATGATTATGCTACCTTTGCACGGTCAGAGTACCGCGGCCGTTAAAAAATTCACTGGGCAGGTTCGACTCTTTATTTTATCTGTTTACAAAGAGCGATGTTTTTGATAAACAGGCGGAGCAACTTATTTTGCCGAGTTCCTTCTTTTTAATTTGTATGTGATTAATGCATTGTTGTTCAGGGAAATATAATATATAGGGAATTCCGAGGCTTGCAGAATTAATACTCATCCTAGCATTAGCTGAGAAATGTGTTTAGTTTTATTTCTTACCCCTATTTCTTTTAGGCGGAAAGTATATGAATATTTTTAGTTTTTTAAAATACTCTGTAACAAGTTTTTTGTCAATGGCTAACTTCAAGCCTATGGTATAAATGAAGATTTGTACTCGTCACTATTTGAATCTTTAAGCTTATCCTTAAAGATCTTAAAAATGGCTTATATCAACCCGAAAAAGATTTTAGGGATTTTTTGACCAATTTTACACTTCTATGTATTTTTAGGGGAACTAGCTATCACCAGCGCGAATAACATGTTATCTCTATCTTTTCCTCTTACTAAAATTTTGTCACATTTTTAGGTAGAGTCTATAACCCCGGGAATAGATAGCTCGCTGGTTTTCGAGAATTTAAATACTTAGTCTTTTCTAGCTAGGCCGTGATGCAAAAAGTACGCCTGAATTAGCTGATTTTTCTGTAAAAATAGGTTCCCTTACGGTACTTGTAAAAATTTATTAACAGTTTCTTTCTCCGTTACTTTGTTTTTTAATGTTTTAAAAGTTAATGGGAAAAAAGGAGTCTATTTTGATTAATTAAAGCAGCTTAGTTATTAAGCATGTTCTCAGTGTAAGTGAGATGCATTAAAGTTTATGCTATGCTCTAAGTCTAAGATATCTCTTTTAAATTTTATTAATCTTTCTGCTTGGAAGGCAACTGTACTATATCATACTCAAGAGATCTAGCGATAGAAATGAATTATTTAACCTCTGGTTTACAAGACCAGTGCTCTATTTATTTGAGCTACAATCGCTTCATTTAGGGGCAATTTCCATTACCCCTACTGTGTTACGACTTATCTCATTTTTCAACGAGAGCGACGGGCGATGTGTGCACGCCTCAGAGCCAATTTGATTCAGATAGTTTTTATAATATTATCTTACTTTCAAGTCCTCCTTCATAGCATATTTTCATTTGCTTTATTCGTATTTATAAATATTAATTGTAACCCATTCTCTCCTTTTTATTGGCTGCACCTTGATCTGACGTTAAAGATAAAATTCTCTTTTGCTAACTTCTATATTCTAAAAAGTTACCTGACGACGACGGTATACATACTGAATTTCTCAAAAAAAGGTAAGGTTCAACGTGGATTGTCGATTATGAAACAGGTTCCCCTGAGGGGTCTAAGGCACCGCCAAGTTCTTTGAGTTTTAAACTAATGGTTCGTAGTACTCTGGTAGGGTTATAGCCTATTTATGCCTAGGAATAATGGGGTATCTAATCCCAGTTTCCCTCCTAGATTTCGTGGCTTCAATTTCCATTGTATATTTTAGTTTTAAGATATTTTTTGAAATTTCACTTCTATAATACCCTTAATAAAACAATTTTTAATTAAAATTAACCACCTTTATTACCTAAAAATAACAACTTGGTCTCAAGGGTGTAACCGCGGCTGCTGGCACCCTGTTTACCAGGCCTAGAGACTAAACTAAAGCATGCTTTCGCATAAGTTTAAGGTTCGACACTGGTGTTAGTGAGGCTTTTAAGATATTGTTTCAAGTATAATATCTTGAGTTTGGAAATATCGTTAAGACCTTTAGTCAACAAATAAATCTATTACTCCCTCACTTTTTTCTAAAAAAACCATGTGTAATCTTTCGTCTGCATTGTTAATAGAGATCAGAACCAAGTCTTTTATAGAGAAAATAATTGCTTAAATATTTATATCGATTTTTATTATTGTCATCAAGACCTTTATAAGAAAAGAAAAAACGTCTGTGAAGCAGGGCTGCTAACTTTGTTTTGGGTGGTTAGGCTCCCCCTTTTTCTTATGTTTTCTGGGCTTCCTTTTGGCTATTTATTTATCTCTACCATGGTGTTTGGGACCTTGTTTTCACTGTCTTCCAGTCATTGATTAGGTATTTGGGCAGGTCTTGAAATTAATTTAATCGGGTTTTTGCCCCTCTTAGTTTATAGCAAGAAAGTTTTAGAGAGAGAATCGGCTGTTAAATATTTTGTGGTCCAGGCTTTAGGGTCAAGTTTTTTGATATTTGGAAGTCTTTTAGGGTATAACTTATCTTTTTCATGGGAGGTAGTTAGTCAGAGAGGACTTTTGGTTTCTTCTGGGGGTCTTTTTTTAACATTAGGATTATTTATGAAAATGGGAGTTTTCCCATTTCATTTCTGGCTTCCTAGGGTTATAGCCGGCTTATCTTGGATATCTTGCCTTTTGCTAGCGACTTGGCAAAAAGTAGCTCCTATTTTTTTAATAGCTTCTTTTTTAGCCGCCAGAATGTTTTATATTGTTTTCTTTTTATTTTGTTTACTTGGAGCCGGATCTAGTGTAATTGGAGGGTTAGGTGGAATAAACCAGACTCAAATTCGGGCTTTGTTGGCATACTCATCTATTGGGCACATAGGATGAATACTTTTTGCTATTTGTTGCGGGGAGAGTAGAATGAAAGCTTACTTTATAGTTTATGTAATTACTTCTGTTTGTGTCTTTTTGAGTCTTTGGGTAATGGATTCAGGAAATCTGAAGAATCTTAGAGGTTTAGGTTTAAAGAAAAAAGGCCAAATCTTTAGTTTCCTAGTAATGCTTCTCTCTTTGGGGGGATTACCTCCCCTTTTAGGGTTTATTCCGAAATGAGCCGTAGTAAGTACAGGAACTTCTACTGGGTTTTGGGGGCTATTACTAGTTTTAATTGCGGGTTCTTTAATGAGCTTATTTTATTACTTAAGCCTTTTCTTTTCCGAAGTGTTAAGAATGAAAGTTGATTTAGATTTGAAGGAAGAAATTAATAGAAATAAGCTTGGGAATATTGCTGTTTTAATAAATTTATTAGGAGGGGTTGTCCTTATCCTATTTCTCCCAGGTAAATTTTTTTAGAAGATTAGTTATAAAAATAATATTAGGTTGTCAACCTTAAGTTACTGAGTGTTTTCAGTATCTTCTAGAGAATGCCACAGCTTTCCCCTTTAAATTGAATTTTTTTATTTTTATTATTTTGATGTGTAGTTTTTTCTGTGTCAGCGATGATTTGATGGGGAACAAAGATAAGTTTTAGCTTAGAGGGTAATAAGTCTGAAGAGAGAGAATTAAGCCCTCAAGAGAGTATTTGACCTTGATAAGCTAGAACTGGATTAATAAACTTATATTTATCTTAGCTAATGTTAAAGAATGCTTGTAGATATTTTTTCTTCTTTTGACGATCATAACCAAGTTTTTATGTCTTTATACGGTTTAATTTGAGCTTTTTCTTTAGCTATTATATTGCTATTTAGAAGAAGATTTTGAGTGAGGAGCCCGCGTTGAAATGAGATCTTATATGTTTTTAAAGATACTATTTCTTCCCAAGTTATACGCTCTTTCGGGACGAAACTTGGGGGTTTTATAGGACTAGTGTCGGGTCTTTTCTTATTTCTGATTTTTATAAACTTAATCGGGTTGGTTCCCTATGTATTTAGTGGCACTAGTCATCTAGCGGTATCTTTTTCCCTAGGATTTCCGCTTTGACTATCTTTAATTATTTCGGGTTGAGTTTTTCTTCCGAGTTCAGCAGTGGCTTCTTTGTTGCCCATGGGAGCTCCCGCACCCTTGAATCCTTTTTTAGTACTAATTGAGACAGTAAGAATTATGGCTCGACCTATTACTCTATCTGTGCGACTAATGGCTAATATGAGAGCGGGGCATATTGTTTTAACTTTGATTGGAAATTATTTGACAGCTAGCCTATTTTTCTTTCCTTCTTCTAGACTTTTTATTTTATTGGGAATCCAGGTGTTTTATACTATCTTTGAGTTTGGTATTGGGGTAATTCAGGCTTACATTTTTTGTCTTTTAATTACTTTATATTCAGATGAGCATCCTCACTAATAAAGCAGAATTATTTTAAGTAGCGTTACGCCGGGATTAGAACGGAAGTCATTGATGTTGACTAATACGGGAGGTACTAAACTCTCTAGCGTTAATAAAATGTCAAGAACAGTATATAGAAGAGTTTTAGCCGTAGTATTATCTTCGGTTGTTATAACCTTAGGTTGAGTTTTATCTAAACGGACAACAGGTGATCGAGAAAAGAATTCTCCTTTCGAGTGTGGGTTTGACCCTATAAAATCTGCTCGATTACCGTTTTCTATGCGATTTTTTCTTTTAGCTATTATTTTTTTGATTTTTGATGTAGAAATTGTACTGTTGTTCCCGGTCCTTATAGCTTTTGGGAAAGGACTTGATTTTTTGCTTATTACTGGTGCTTCAATTTTTTTGATTATTCTGGTTTTAGGGTTGTTTCACGAATGAAATGAGGGATCTTTATCATGGGCACAATAATGTTAAATAT